CTTTTTCGATAGAAATATATTCGCTCAAGAAAAGTCCCAGAAGATGTTGATCGTAAATGATAAGACTGTTTACGGAGAAAAAGAAAAATAGATTCGTATTCACATACATAAGAATTATATAGGAAGAAAAAGAATCTTGGATTCGTTTTTGAAAAAAGATAAAAAAAAAATTTTGAGGTAATCAGACTATTCCAATTAGAATACTCGTGTAAAAAAAGTCGTAATAAATGCAAAGAGGAAGCATCTTTAACCCAGTAGCGAAGGATTTGAATCAAAATTTCCAGATGAATGGGGTAGGGTATTAGTACATCTGACACATAATTTAAATGTGAGAATTTGTCCTCTAAAAAAGGAAATACGGAATGAATTGATCTTAAATTGTAAGATTTTACTATTTTTTTATCTTCATATTCATATAAGAATCGTAAGGAAAATGGAATTTCCACAACGATTGAAAATCCCTCTGATATCAGTTGAGAATACAAATTTTTTTTGTGCCCAGACAAATGATTTTGATTAGAATCATTAGTATAAAGAATCCAATGATTCTGTTGATACATTCGATTAATTAAACGTTTCACAATTAAGAAACTATATTTATTATCATAACCTACATTTTCAAAAAAAATCGATTTCTTTAAACCATGATCATGAGTAAGTGCATAAATATGCTCCCGAAAGATAAGTGGGTATAGGAAGCCGTATTGCCGAGATCTATGTAGTTCTAAATTTGCTTGAATTTCCTTCATTTCATTTGAAATTGAATGAAAAATGAAACCAAAAGTAAAAGTATAAAGTAAAAGTCTTAGGGGATTTCTTATGTTATACAATTATACATAGTGCGATACAGTCAAAACAAGGTATTCTAGTTATAGTATTCAAAGAATAGGTACCTTGGAAGGAAGAAATAACGGACTCTCTATCTTTTCCATCTAATTTTTTTCTGTTCTTTATATTCATTATAGGATAATTTATAGGATAAAAAGATGATTAGAAATCCTTTCTTTTTTCAACCCAATCACTCTTTTGATTTGGGAAAAAAAAATAGATAATCCAACTCAGGGAATTCCCTTTCCCGCACCGGACACTAATCTATTTTTACCTTATAATTAGATCGGGTAATTCTTCCAATTATGAAAAAAAGTTCGTTACTTTTTTTTTTTCTTTTCTTCCCCTGTATATAATTGGAGTCATAAGACTCTATCCATTTAGCCATTTGACCAAACTTTCAATAAATTTTTTGAATAATTCAAACACGATTTTGTACTAATTCAGTAAGAATTCCATATTGGAAGAATTCCCCATTAACATTAATACGACATGCTTTTTTTTCCATTCATTCTTTTCAGGATCAGTCGTGGTCTTACAAACCCTATCGATTTTATGTACGAATATACTGATTCATAAAAATGTGTAAAAGAAGATAGCCGCACTTAAAAGCCGGGTACTCTACCGTTGAGTTAGCAACCCGAATCGAATAAGAAAATAAGACTTAGTGAAGCCATTGAAGTCTTAATATGGGTAGATACAATAGAAAAAAAAAGAAACCTTATTCCCTATTAACCTATTCAATATTCCATAATTCAATAAAATCGAATTCCATTCAATATTAAATAAAAAAGGGAGATTCAAAAATAGATTTCTACCAGATTAGATTTGTTTGATGCGCTCTTATCAATATGAATTGAATTTTCATGTTGAAAATTCAAAAATAGAAATATCAAATTGAAAATAGAAATTTCAAATAGAATCTAAATTTCAAATAGAAATATAAAAAAATTGAAAATATAAATGAAAATAAATGAAATAAGTATATAAATAGAACAAGCCAAAATGAAAATAGAAATGAAAAATGAAATTCATAATAAGTATTAGAATGAAATTCGAATTTCAATAAGAGTTTAAAATCAGAGTGAAAATTTAGAATTTCTAAATAAAATGAATAGATAATAGAGTGAAAAGAGTTCAAACGAAATCCCCTAAAAAAAATAGAATTTATTCATTAATGAACTTAACTTTCTTTTTTTTTATATACATTATACATTTGATTATCTAAAAAATTAGAGATAAATCCAATATATTGTTGTCATTATAGAACACAACATTCTTAAAAGATTAAGAGAGGGGGGATAGTAAAATAAAGAAAAAATTATACAAAGTTATATAGTTATATAAAAGTAATCCACACCCTCTTTTTTTTTTGTTATTTTTTTTTATTAATTGAATTTCCTTGCATTAAAGCAAAGTTCTGTAAAAACTCCTGCCCTATCTGAAATATCATAAACAGTTCCTGTAGGTTGAGCACCCCTTTCAAGGAAATATAGAACCGCGGGAACATTTAAATAGGTTTGATTCTTTATCGGATCATAAAAGCCCACTTTACAAATATCTCTTCCTTCTCTTCGAGAGCGAACATCAATTGCAACGATTCGATAAACAGCTCATTGGGATAGATATAGATGAACCCCCCCTAGAAACGTATAAGAAGTTTTCTCCTCGTACGGCTCGAGAAAAAAATTATGCGAAGTTCTATATATATATATAGAATTCGAATATAAAAGAAGTACATCAAATCATCAAAGAAATTATACTATGGATTCAATATTTTCTTCTTCCCCCCCAAAAAAATTTGTACTCTCATAACTCAAGTTGTATCACTCTTAAAGAGCTCAAAAAAAGACACTTAGGCATTTCACTTATTTACTTATTGAGCGGTCTCTAACTCCTTAATCTCCCTTTTTGTTTGTCTTCTTAAAAATAGATCTTTATTCTTCATTTTTATCTAAGTTTTAAGACAATTGAAAAGAGTATTTCCTTGTTCCAGGATCCTTTCTTTTTTACTTGAATCATTAGGTTTAGACATGACTTCAATGATCATTAATCCTTTCAAAATAGCAGCAACATGCCTTTTTTGCGAATTATTTAATATAAAAGAATCATACGAATAGTTTATTATCACGTAATACACTTTTTATCAAAAGAGTTTGACCAATTCTCAAAAATTGACTTTTTTTCATTTGAAACTTGATTGAATTGGATCTTTTCAATTTATACTTATGAAGTTTTTTAAACTTATTGATTCACACTAACCCTAGATTTTTCTTCCTGAGAAATGAATAACTGCTTTATACTCGAGCTCCATCACCTTACTATTTACATTACCCCCTCTTCTAAAAAAGGACGGATTTTTGTGAAATAGAACAAAAGATGTCGAGTCAAGAAGACCCTAATTAGAATTACTATCATATTATATATATATATATTCCAATATATTATATATAACATATTATATATAATAGAATTCATATTCTATTATTCTTAATTCAGAATATTATTATGAATTCATTTATAATTATAATAGAATTGAATAATCATATATATATAAGAATATATATATAATAATATATATCTTCTGTATAATTCTGACTATAATTATTTAATATTATCTAATTGAAGATATTCATTATTAGAATATATTAATTATTCTTTTTATATTAATATTATTTCATATATGAATTGAATATTATATAATTGAATATTAGAAATCTTATTTATTCGAATATAATATTCTTCTTTATTAGAATAGAATATATTATGGAATATAATCTATTATTTATATAAAAGAAATCTAATTTATTTCAAAGAAATTGAATTTCAAAGAAATCTAATTCATTTATAATATTTATATAAGAATATAGTCTAATTAGAATAGTATTATAACTAATTATCGATATAATATTCTAATATTATATCAATAATATTCGAATTATATTATATATAATCAATAAATATTATATTTATATATAATCAATAAATATTATATAAATTGATAATTTATATATAATAAAGAAATTGATATATAAGAATTGATATATTTCTATATAATAAATATAAATAAGAAAATATATAATAAAAAAATAGATAATCAAAAATATCTAATTAAAATGAAAAAGGGTGGATGTAAAAATCCACAACGGATCATGTCCTTCAAGTCACACGTTGCTTTCTACCACATCGTTTCAAACGAAGTTTTACCATAACATTCCTTTCTTTTTAACCAGTATGTAATTGATTCCATTATGAAATCATGAATAGTCATTGGTTCATTTGATACATAGTTATACATATGTTTTTATTCTATTCTATATGCTATATAAAAAAAGAGTTTATCAATCAGTTTCAGTAAGAATTCAATAAAATAAAAAGAATCCCATATTTTATTGTATGAATTCAATCAATTTTTTCGATTTTCTATTTTTCATTTTGATTTATATTTCTTTTATTCAAATTTTCTGAAATATTTCTTGTATTATCATATTCTCTTTCTTTGATTATCTAATTAGAATATATAATACTAAAGAATAATAACTAAAGAATATTCTTTTTGATTATCTAATTAGAATATATAAGAATAATTATCTAAGAATTCTAATATATAAAATGAGATTGATATTCTTTATAATTCGAATATTCGAATATATTTTATATTAGTATAATCTATTTTATAATATATTTATTAGATTTATATTATATTTATTAGAGTTATCTTTTATTATAATTATCTTGATTTATATATGAAAATTTTAGTATGAAAATTTTGGATATTATAATATATTTGAATTCTAATTCTCTTTATTATTATAATTAGACTTTCATTATACTTTATTATTAGAATTCTATTATATATATATTAGAATTCTAATTCTCTTTATTTTATTATTTATATTATTTTGATTTTGATCTGAATTGATATATATATTCTTCTCATTTTATATTATTCTATTATTCTAAATTTAGATATATATGAATATGAATTTCTATTTATATATAGATTCTATTATTATATTCTCTTTTAGATATATATATATATGTTTAGATATCTATAATATATGCTTAGATATCTATAATCTAATTAGTCTAATTCGAATATTTAGATATTCGAATCTTTCTATTTATATAATTTATATATATTTTTACATTCTTTATTTATATTATTCTTTTATAAAAGAGTAATATATAAAAAGAGTAATATATAAAAAGAGTAATATATAATTGATTATTTTTTATATAATTCTATAATAAAAAAAAATTATCAATTATATATTATTTTCATTATATGAGTATACTCTGGGACGGAAGGATTCGAACCTCCGAATAGCGGGACCAAAACCCGTTGCCTTACCACTTGGCTACGCCCCATTTATCTTTATATTCGACACTAATAAAGACTATTATTCTTATTGGTTTTAGTCAATTATAGTACAAATATCATGGAATAAAGAATATTTGTACTATTACTTTTATTTGTACATGTACAGATAAAAAATGAAACTGAAAATGGAATTTCTTTATCATTACATCTAATTGAATTGAATTCCATTATATGGAATTCAATTAAGATATTGTATTTATTCTTTATTGTCTTAATGAAAGTTACATATTTCTATTATTTCTTATTCTATATTCTGATTCTCTTTATCTTCTGATATATTCTCTTTTATTATTCTATTCTTTAGAATATATTTCTTATATATTCTAAAGAATAGAATAAATATATAAATTCGAAATTCTTTATAAGAAATATATAAATATGAGATATTCAATATTTGAATATAGAATATCTAATCTAATATTATTCTTTTATTAGAATATTGACTTCTTTTATTAGAATATTGATTCTAATATCTAATTGAATATATAAAAAGAAATAGATAACAATATATAATATTATAAATATATATTCTGATTCTTCATATATCTATTATCTTATTCTTATATATCTTATCTATATTCAATTATATATATTTCAATGAGATTTCTATATGAAAATTATTCTCATTTAGAATTTGATATTCAAATAGATTAATTCTATATTAAATATATATGAAAATCTATAAAAATTAGATATTCATTAGAATTAGATATTATTTTAGTTTTAGAATGATATAGTATTCAAATTGTATTATTAGTTCTTATTAGAATTATATATTCCTCTAATTTAGAATTCTATATAATTTAGAATTAGATTCATATTCAAATGAGATTTTATAATTAAGAATTCTATTAGAATTGAATATTCTAATTTATTTATTTATTGAATTAGATTCTAATTTAGAATTAGATTCGAATTCTTCTAATTTTTAGAATTATTGAATTGAATTCTTATAACTTCTAATTAGTAGAATGATATTCTAATTAATTTTGGAATATTCAGATTTATAAATTGAGAATATATATTTAGATTGAATACATATATTTCGATGAAAATATTGTATTGAATAAAGATTTAAATAGAATAGAATATTATTAATTTAATAGAATATTATTGATTCTATTCATTATTCGCGATTTCATTATTATAGATTCTAATTTCATATTTTCATATAATATTAGAGATTCTTATATATATATATCTTATATATTTTATTTATATATTTTAGATATACTTATATATTTTATTTATATATTTTAGATATATATTATTATACTTATATATATATATTATTTTATATATATATTTATATATATTATTCTAATTTCTAATTTCTTATTTATAATTCATTATATTATTTATTATATTTTTATTATATTATTTCTTTTTATTATATTATTATTTATTATTTTTATTATATTATTATATTAATATATTATTAAATATTAAATATATTATTAAATATTATTAATAATTATAATATTATTAATAATTATATTAATATATTATTAATATATATTAAATTATTATTATATTAATATTTATATTATTATTATATTATTTTATATTAAGATATTATTTATTATTATTATATTAATATATTAATTATTATATTAATATATTATTATATTAATATATATTATTATATTAATATATTATTATATTAATAATTATATTAATATATTATTATATTAATATTATTTATATTAATTATATTATATTAATATTAATATTATTTATATTAATTATATTAATATTATTATTAATTATTAGTTATATTAATATTATTTATATTATTAATTATTAATTATATTAATATTATTTATATTATTATAATTAATTATAATTATATTAAATTATATTATATTATTCTAATTATATATATATTATAATTAGAATTCTTATATATATTATTATATTTTTCTTATATATATTATTATATTTATATATTATTAGATTAGATATATTTAATTATTAGATTAGATATATTTATATATTATTATATTAGATTAGATTAGATTATTATAATATTCTTATTCTAATATTATAATTCTTATATATTCTTTTATTTTATATATTATTTTCTTATATATTATGATATTCTTCGAATTAGATTATATTATTTATTAGAATTATCTTCGATTATAATATTCTAATTATATTATAGATTCTTATCTAAATTCTATAATTCTTAATTAATATAAAATGAATATAATTCTTAATTAATATAAAATGAATATAAAATATAAGAAAGAATATATAATAATAAATAATATAAGAATTCTTATTATTATAATAATTCTAATTATTATGAAATCGAATTCTTCAATTTTCATTAGAATCTAATTCTGAAAATTAGAATTAGAATCGAATTATTCAATTCTAATTATGAATATAATATAAAAGATTCTTATATAATCTTATATTAAATTGTTTCAATTTTATTGAATATTGAAGAATTTATTAAGAATTTGAATAATTAATAATGAATAATTGAATTGAATAGAAATCCAATTTACTATTGAAATTTCCATTTCATATTCAATATTGAATAAATTTATTTTCAAATATTGAATATTTCTTATTTATTTATATTTATTATATTTATTTATTTAGATTTTTCCTTCTTTATTTATGAAATTGATTTCAATTTCATATTTTTGAATATTGAATAATTGAAGATTATCCAAAATCTTTCATTCCAAATATTGAATAGTATTTCAATTTCATAGTATTGAAAAATAAAAATATTGAATAGGATTCAAAATAGATATAAAATCTAAGAAATATACATTAAAATAAAGATATATTAAAGAAAAAGGATATTGAAAATATTTCATAATTGAAAAGAATTGAATATTCTTTAATATGTATAATATTTCAATTTTTCATTTTTTTTTTAGTAATTATTCTTTAATAATTTAAAATTTGATTAAGAATCTTATTCTAATTCTAATATTTATCTCATTTTATTTATTTTTTATTCATTTTATTCATATATTCATATTGAATATAATTCAGAATATAAATTCTAATATTTATTATCTAATATTTCTGATCTAAGATTTATGAAATAGAATTCATTCAATAGAAAAATAGAATTTCATATTTTGAATGAAATAGAATTCCATTATTGAATATATTAGATTATTGAATATAATGATTGAATATAATGGAATTCAATATAATGAAATCTAAATTCAATAGAAATCTTTTTTCAATATAAATATTAAATCTAAATAGATAATATCTAAGTAAAAATGAAAATAAAAAAAACTAAATGAAAATAAAATAAAGAATTAAAAAAAAAAAAAAATAAAATTATCTGAAAATGTTTGTTATGCTTAATATATTGAGTTTGATCTGTATCTGTATAAATTCTGTCCTTTATTCAAGTAGTTTTTTATTCGCAAAATTACCCGAGGCCTATGCTTTTTTGAGTCCAATCATCGATTTTATGCCAGTAATACCTGTGCTCTTTTTTCTCTTAGCCTTTGTTTGGCAAGCTGCTGTAAGTTTTCGATGAGATCTTTAATACTATCCTATCAAAATTCATGATTCTTTTAGAAAAAGAGATTCTTTTAGAAAAAGAATAAATAGAATTTAGATTCTAAGGTCAGATAAGTATTACAACATAAACCATGAACCCTTCGATTCAAACATTTCCATTTTTTTATAAATATAAATTTGAAAAATCGAGTATGGTATAAATCTAAATAAATAGAAATTGGATCAATCTGGTCATTTATGAATTCTGACCCTTTTTACATTTCTTCTTATTCCATTTAAAGAAAAAATGAAAGTGAACCGCAATACGAGTTACCCACAATATAGAATTTGTGGGTAGAAAATTTTGAGTAAGAAAAATGCTCGACTCTTAATTAAAAACAAATTTTCAGAAATGAATTTCTTTTTCATAAAAAAATGCATTTCTTGGTGTAAAAATAGGATATGTGGTATAAAACTATAGAATCTATTTTCTTTTTTCTAAAAAAATATATTGGAGATTTTGGAATGCTTACTCTAAAACTCTTTGTTTACACGGTAGTTATATTCTTCGTTTCTCTCTTCATCTTCGGGTTCCTATCTAATGATCCAGGACGTAATCCTGGACGGGAAGAATAAAATGAAAATCAAAAAAGATGTTTTTTTTGTTTTCTGTATTTTTCAATGTTCTTCTTCTTTTGATAAATGAATATTAAGATGATAAATTAAGAAGATAAATACAATAACAAAGAAATATAAAGAAAATAAAAAAGAACCGACGTCAATGGTAAATGGAAAGAGAGGGATTCGAACCCTCGGTACGAAAAACTCGTACAACGGATTAGCAATCCGACGCTTTAGTCCACTCAGCCATCTCTCCCAATTTCAATAAACAATATAATTACTTTGTTACATTACACAAAACGTAAGACTTTCAGCTTGAAGAAAGTCTTCTTTTTTATCGATTCTATTTTGATTACTATTTTTTGTTTTTGATTTTTTTTATTCTTCTTTCTTTCTATTTTATATATTTTAGATTTTCTTATTGATTTATATTTTATATATTCATTATATTGAATATAATATATAATATTGAATATAATATATAAGATTTTCATATTAATTAGATTTTCATTAGATTCTAATTATATTCTTTTCATTATTTAATTATATTTGAATTTGAATTCTATTGAATATATTAATTCTATTTCTAATTATTTAGATTGATATTAGATTTATATATAATTAAAGAATATATTAATATATAAATGAGAAATTCTTAATAAGAATATCTTCCATAATAATATCTGAAGAAGAATATAAAAGAATAAATTATAAAAGAATTCAAAGAATATAATTGAATATAAATTCAGAGAAAAATAAAAAAAAAATAAAATAAATAAAAAAATTGTTTCAACAAATAAAAGAAATTCTTTTATCTACTCTTCATTGGAAAAAAAAATGGCCTAGCTAAATACTGACTAGGCCAGGCCATGGAAATAAAAAGAAAAAGTTTTTGTTTTGAAAAAAAAAAATAGAGGGTTTTCTTTATTGAAATTGAATTTTTTTCATTTTTTTTATTTCTATTTTTTTTTTATATTTCTTATATTGCATCTTTCATTTTTGAATTCTTTTGTTTGAATTCTTTTTATTTATCTTTCAAGTAATCTGATTTTGAAAGTAATCTTATCTTCTTTTAGAAATCTGAATCTCAGTAGTTCCCCTAACAAAAGACATAAAACGCTCTAATTTGAATGATTATTTTTTGATCGTATGTTAATCACGTCCAATTATCTTGTTCGACAAAAGGTCCATTTATATATAATAATCGTCTTGTAGCGGGTATAGTTTAGTGGTAAAAGTGTGATTCGTTCTATTAAGTCCCTTAATAGTTAAGGGGTACATCAGTTTTCTTGATATTTCGATGAAAAACTTTATTTCTTAATAAAGATGGAATCCTTTACTTCTCAATGAAATATTTAGAGAAATATATACATTATCGTGATTTGTATACAAAGGTCAAATAAATATAAATTTTCAAAAATGAAAAAAGAAATAGGATTATTCATTATGAAATATGAAATTACAAAACATAATTGTATCAATACTTGAAATTGAATGAGTATAAGTAAAGAATCCATGGAAAAAGATATAAAAATGTAGTTCTAATTGTAACTAAATCTTAAATTTTTTATTTTGATAGAGAAAATTTAAGCAAAATAGCTATTAAACGATGACTTTGGTTTACTAGAGACATCAACAGCTTGTTTTAGCTCGGTGGAGATGGAAACAAAAAGCTTTTCCTAAGGATTCTATAAAATAGAAATAAAGAACGAAGTAACTAGAAAAATTTTTATCACTCTAATTTTCTAGAAGGATCATCTATAAAGCAATTCGTATTGAATGCAGTAATAAAGAAAAGCTTACATAGATATTATGAGTTTCATTTTTTTCTTTCATTCGTTTTCGTTTATGTCTTATATCTTATAATTTACTTCTAATTTACACATATTCCATAAAGGAGCCGAATGAAACCAAAGTTTCATGTTCGGTTTTGCATTAGAGACGTTCAAAATAATGAATCAACGTCGACTATAACCCTTAGCCTTCCAAGCTAACGATGCGGGTTCGATTCCCGCTACCCGCTCTCTATTTTTTAGAATTTCAATAATTTGATTAATTGAAAGAATTACTTTTTTTACATGAAATTTACATATAAGATTTCATATTACTTATATTTCCTATTTCTTATTGTTGAATATTTCTTTTTTTAATATTATATTGTCATTCTTGTATTCTTATTCAGAATATACAGAATATATATAAATTTTTGATATTTTATATATATTTCATATATTTCTATTATATTTCATATATTTCTATATATTTATATATTATATAAAATTATCATTTGATATTTATATATATTATATATTTATCTATAAGAATAATAGATATATATTATATCTATATTATTAGATTATATAATCTTTCTTTATTATATATATATATTGAATTTTATATATATTTTGATTTTGAGAATGTATATTTTGAGAATGTATATATTTATCAATTAAGAAAATAGATTTCTAAATTAATAAATTCTTTATATGAAATTATTTATCTTAATATAATGATTATATATATCTATTAATGAATATTATATATTCAATATTCTATTTAAGATTATATATTATTATAATTATATATTATTATAATAATGAATATAATATTCATATTATTATTATAATGAATATAATATTCATATTATTATTATATATAATAATATAATAATGAATCTAATATTCTTTGAATCTAATATTCTTTTCTTTCGCAATGTAATATAATCTCTATTATAAAAAAAATCGGAAATAAAAGCGTCCATTGTCTAATGGATAGGACAGAGGTCTTCTAAACCTTTGGTATAGGTTCAAATCCTATTGGACGCAATTTATTTCTATCTCTTTTTGATATTTTTATATCAAGACAAAAATTTTAACTGATTTGAATAAAAGATGCTTATACTTATAGTTATAACTTTTGAATTGGAAATCTATTTTTTTATTGAATTCTCAATTGAAAAATGAATTGAATATTCATTTCATAATTCATATTACTAATGACTTTACTAATTGGATATTCTTTTTAATTTGTTTATATTTATTTTTCGATTTGATATGAATATTCTTTTTCTATTTAGATTAATATGAATTTTTCTTTTTATCTATTTATATTATAGAATTGAGAATTCGATTTATATATTTATTCTATTTATATATTATTTAGTTTATATATTATTTAG